TGATTCAAATTCACTCCGGTACTCTATGTAAAATTCCCTCCAAAAAGAAAATAGAGGCGAAAGATACCAAAGCGGTCTTGTATCAGACTGCCTGTCTTCTTGTAGTTGGATCCCCAAGTTTTTGGAATGCTCCAAACTCTACTTGAGCATCCAAATCTGGGTCAATACCAGCAAAAACATCTCTGAACAAGGTTCTAGCACCATGCCAAATGTGTCCGAAGAAGAAGAGCAAAGCAAACGAAGCATGCCCAAAAGTAAACCAACCCCTTGGACTGCTACGAAAAACACCATCGGATTTCAAAGTCGCACGATCTAATTCAAAAATTTCACCCAATTGAGCGCGTCTAGCATATTTTTTCACAGTAGCAGGATCACTATAACTGACTCCATTGAGTTCGCCGCCATAGAACTCAACGGTTACACCTACTTGTTCAACACTATACTTCGATTCTGCCCTTCTAAAAGGAACATCAGCTCTAACAATTCCGTCGCCGTCTACCAAAACGACTGGAAATGTTTCAAAAAAAGTGGGCATACGACGTACAAAAAGCTCACGCCCCTCTTTATCTCTAAAGATAGGGTGTCCTAACCATCCAACCGCTATTCCATCTCCGTTATCCATTGAGCCTGCCCTGAATAATCCTCCTTTTGCCGGATTATTGCCGATATAATCATAAAAGGCTAATTTTTCAGGAATTTTAGACCAGGCTTCTGATAAACTTTGATTTCCTGCTAGCCCGGCGCTAACTCGTCGATATATCTCTTGCTGGAAGTAACCCTGATCCCATTGATAACGAGTGGGACCAAATAATTCGATGGGGGTAGTTGCTGAACCATACCACATAGTTCCAGCAACAACAAAAGCTGCAAAAAAGACAGCCGCGATACTACTGGAGAGTACGGTTTCAATATTTCCCATACGTAATCCTTTATATAGACGTTGTGGCGGTCGAACGCTAAGATGGAATAGACCCGCTAATATGCCCAATGTACCTGCTGCAATATGATGAGAAGCTATTCCTCCCGGAACAAAAGGATCAAAACCTTCCACGCCCCACGACGGATTTACAGGTTGTACTTTTCCCGTTAGTCCATAAGGATCGGACACCCATATTCCAGGACCGTACAGGCCTGTTACATGAAATGCACCAAAACCAAAGCAAGCCACCCCGGAGAGAAATAAATGAATTCCAAAGATCTTGGGCAAATCCAAAGAAGGTTTTCCTGTACGTTCATCAGAAAATATTTCTAGATCCCAATAGACCCAATGCCAGATAGCTGCCAAAAAGCATAAGCCAGAAAACACAATATGTGCCCCAGCTACACCTTCGTAACTCCAAATCCCCGGATTCGTTACAGTCCCTCCTGTGATACTCCAACCTCCCCATGAATTGGTTATTCCTAAACGAGTCATGAAGGGTATAACGAACATACCCTGCCTCCACATTGGATCAAGAACAGGGTCAGAAGGATCAAAAACTGCTAATTCATACAGAGCCATTGAGCCCGCCCAACCAGCAACCAGAGCTGTATGCATTATATGAACGGAAAGCAACCGGCCGGGATCATTCAATACAACGGTATGAACACGATACCAAGGCAAACCCATGGAAAATACCCCTTTATCAAAGAAAAATAGACACTACGTAACTTTATTGCATTGGAAAAGACTATACTATGACTATCCTATGGACTTCCCTTGTTCAATGGATTATTTCCTAACAAGGGTTAGGTTAATATTTATTCTATATTCTATTCTGTTCGTAATAATGGAAGAATTCTGTTCGTAAGAACAAAGAGAAGCAGATTTATTTTATACTCGATAAGTACCAATACGCAATGGTGGATTGATACCATTTTCTATGAGTAAATGCGTCCATCCTTATTTATCATTAGAAAGACCTATTCGTAAAAATTTTCCTTTATTTATTTTGTCTTTCTTTCTGAATTTTTCTAATCTATGGATAAAATAAATATGATAAAGCCAATATTATAAAGACAATAAAACCATATTGTTACGTTTCCACATCAAAGTGAAATATAGTATTTAGTTATTTTTTCTTTCAATTCATGCCTATTGGTGTTCCAAAAGTACCTTTCCGAAGTCCTGGAGAGGAAGATGCATCTTGGGTTGACGTATAGTGCGACTTGTCAGATATATTGGGTCATATGGGATTTCCCCGTTCTCTCCCCCGATCGAGATATCCTCCGTTTCGCCCAAGAAAGAGAAATTGAATCATCAAAAAATTGGAGCGTGAAGTGCAATTAGATGCATTGTTTGGGGGAATTCATAGTACTATTATCAATTAGAATAATTTATGGTTGGCTTTGGTTGGACTCAAAAAATGAAGTATCCAGGCTCCGTTTAGAAAAAACCCAATTGGTAATATATCTATGATTACTACGTGTATCATAAATGATTCCTGTTTGTTATTTGTAAAGTCATAACAAAAAGAAATGGTGATGGGAAGATTTGTCCTATATGTGCAAATCCAAATCG